ATGTCATAGTGTAACACTATATATAAAACGATTTAATTACATGTCACTACATTAAAAATATGCATCGGCCCTCGTTTTAGGGGTTTTTCGAGAAGGCGTGTATATTAAGGGGGAGGGGGGTTTTTCCCAAAATAATGTTATTTTCTTTTCTCGACCCAGGGGTAACTATATAAATATATTAATGCCTATATATAGATCTTTGTTGTTATGAATTCTTAGTTTTTTACATTAATTAAATAATTCTTCTTAATAATATTTAGGATTAATAAAATGTTTTTATTAATCTTATAGTTAAATTATTATTATTATATTGAATAAATTTAAAATTAATGTTCCGTTTACGGATATTTATTATTATCTTATCTTGACAAGAAATAGAGCGTGAAGTAAAAAAGTAGCACTTTTAAGAATTCGATGTTGAGTATAGAACAATTTAAGCATTCTTCCGGTCTAAAAGCCCTGGCGGCCCCAAAACCTGAAGGGCTTTTAAAGACCGGTCTTGAATTGAAATAACAGGGAGGTAGATAAATCTTGATAAAAATTAAGAACTGTATGCCTTATAATAATATTAAATGTTAAATGTGATCGATCTATGAGGATCAACAATTATAAGTACCACAAACCATGCAAAGAGACCTTTTAATTATATTATTGATCGATATGATTCCATAGTGATTTAAGCATTCTTCCGGTCTAAAAGCCCTGGCGGCCCCAAAACCTGAAGGGCTTTTAGAGACCGGTTTTGAATTTAAATGACAAGGGAGGTAGATAAATCTTGATAAAATTAATAACTGTATGCCTTATAATAATATTAAATGTTAAATTTGATCAATCTATGAGGATCAACAATTACAAGTACCACAAATCATGCAAAGATATCTTTTAATTATATTATTGATCGATATGATTCCATATGTGATTATATTGTTATATTAGAAAAATAGGGGGGATAAATCATTATAGCGGAAAATCAATTTATGATTATTATACATAGTAATATATATGTATAATAGTACATATAATACGCGTAGCAATTAAATATATATTTTACTATAAGGAGAAAATTTTCAATTATTAAAAAATTGATGTATCAGGAAGTAGTTTAATCAAAATCTTAGCTTTGGGAGCCGAGGATGTGAGTTTAACCCCTCTCTTTCCTGAATTGGTTGTTTTGGGGAGGCATTTCACCTCCAGTTTTCGGTTTACAAGACCAATGCCTTAATTTTTAGGCTACCATAACATTTATAGATTTAAAATTTTATCTTCTCATCATCCAATAAGTGGAAATAAAATAAGAAATAGTAAGAAGTATATAATAGAGGCAATTTGTCCAATAATAATAAATGGTTGTTCAACTGGTTGTCCTCCGATTCATGTCAAGATAATAGTAACTGCGACTAAGGTTCAGAATAGAATTTGGGTAATTGGTCGAAATGTTGAACTTCGTTGCTTTGATGTATGGAGTAATGGAACTAACATAAGAATGAGAATTGAAAATAAAAGAGCGAGAACTCCTCCTAATTTATTTGGAATGGATCGTAAAATAGCATAGGCAAATAAAAAATATCATTCAGGTTTAATATGTGGTGGTGTAATTAATGGATTAGCAGGAATAAAGTTTTCTGCATCTCCTAGAAGGTTGGGTAAAAAAAGGGTAAGGAGTGTTAAAAATAAGATAAGAATAAAGAATCCTAGAAGGTCTTTATAAGAATAATAGGGATGAAATGAGATTTTATCTATACTAGAATTAAGTCCGGTTGGGTTATTAGAGCCTGTTTCGTGTAAAAATAGAATGTGTAGAAACATAAGTGCAGTAATGAGAAAAGGGAATAGAAAGTGGAAAGCAAAAAAGCGTGTAAGGGTAGCATTATCTACCGAGAAGCCTCCTCAAATCCATTCAACTAGGATACCCCCAATATATGGGAAGGCTGATAAAAGATTAGTAATTACTGTTGCTCCCCAGAATGATATTTGTCCTCAGGGTAAGACATAACCTACGAAGGCTGTGGCTATTAATAAAACCAACAAAATAACTCCAATATTTCATGTTTCTTTATTGAGGTAGGAACCATAATAAAGTCCTCGGGCAATATGTACATAAATACAGATGAAGAAAATAGAGGCTCCATTAGCGTGAATATTACGAATAAGTCATCCATAATTTACGTCTCGACAAATATGAACAACTGATGAAAAAGCAGATGAGATGTCTGCGGTATAATGTATAGCTAAGAATAAACCGGTAAGAATTTGGATAACTAAACAAAGTCCAAGGAGGGAACCATAATTTCATCAAATTGAAATATTGACAGGGGTGGGAAGATCAATAACTAAATTATTAATAATTTTTATTAATGGGTGATTTTTTCGGATATTTGTGGTCATTAGGTTCTTGTAGTTGAATAACAACGGTAGTTTTTCAGATTACTAGTCTTAGTTAAAATCTAAGTAGGAATGTATGACTTATTTAATGTTTATTATAATGTTGAGTTTTATTATGGGTTTAGTAGCAGTGGCTTCAAATCCTTCTCCTTACTATGCCGCCTTAGGGTTAGTAATTTCTGCTGGTGTAGGGTGTGGCTTATTAGTAAGTTCTGGGAGTTCATTTTTATCATTAGTATTATTTTTAATTTATTTGGGGGGAATATTGGTTGTATTTGCTTATACTGCGGCGCTTGTTGCAGAACCATATCCTGAGTCATGAGGGGATTGATCTGTATTTGTATATGTTATATTTTATGTAATATGTTTAATATATATTAATAAGTATTTCGTTGGAGATTGAGGGTGAGGGTGATTTGTGGGTGATGAAATTAATGGTTTAGAGATGATTCGTGGTGATTTTAGTGGGGTAGCTTTATTATACTCTTATGGGGGAAGTTTACTTATATTAAGTGGTTGAATATTACTTTTAGCTTTATTTGTTGTGTTAGAATTAACTCGTGGGATTTCTTGGGGAACGTTGCGTACAGTTTAAATAACCATTAATGTAGTAAAAATTAATGTAAGAAAGAAAATTATGAAATAAATTTTAATAAAACCTTGTTGAGGGGATGTAGATAATTTAATTATGGATGTTTGTTGAATAAATATGTTTTTTGGACCTGTTTTTTCATTTCATGTTAAATCAATCAGATGAGTAGAGATGGTTTGGGCTCAATGAAGATTCATTTTAGGGGATAGACGGTGAATAATGGTTGGGAAATAACCGAGAAGATTTGAAAAATTATGAGAAGCTATAGAGGGATTAACTTTTAATTGGTGTTTGGTCAGGTTAGTTAATTCTAAGGCTAGAAGAAGACCAATAGTTGTAACTAGTACGGCTGAGAGCTTTAGGGTAAGAGGTATTGTTATAATTTGTGTTTTGATAGGAGTTATATTATAGGTAATAAGTAACCCAGCTAAAATACTTCCGTAAGCTAGGCGTTTAATAGGTTTAAGAACTATTATATTATTTTCGTTAATAGGTGAGAAAGAGGGAAATCGTGGTGAATTTATTAGTGTAAAGAAAATAAGTCGTAAGCTGTAGATAGCGGTGAAGGAAGTAGCTAGGAGGGTTAAGGTTAGGGCTCAGGCGTTAAGGTTCGATGTGTTTATGGCTTCAATAATAGCATCTTTTGAAAAGAAACCGGATAAGAAAGGTATACCTGTGAGAGCTAAACTACCAACTGTAAGGGCTGAAGCAGTAAATGGTATAATTTTATGAAGTCCACCTATTTTTCGAATATCTTGTTCATCATTCAGACTATGGATAATAGAACCAGAACAGAGAAATAGTATGGCTTTGAAGAAGGCATGAGTGCAAATATGAAGAAAGGCTAATTGGGGTTGATTTAGTCCAATTGTGACTATTATGAGGCCTAATTGACTAGATGTGGAGAAGGCTACAATCTTCTTGATATCGTTTTGGGTGAGAGCACAAGTAGCTGTAAATAGAGTTGTTAATGCTCCTAAGCATAGGCAAGCTGATATAATTAGTTGATTATCTTGAATTAATGGATGAAGTCGAATAAGAAGAAATACACCGGCTACTACTATTGTACTTGAGTGAAGTAGGGCAGAGACTGGCGTAGGCCCCTCCATGGCTGATGGCAGCCATGGGTGGAGGCCAAACTGTGCTGACTTTCCGGCAGCAGCTAATACTAAACCAAATAATGGTATAGTTAAATCTATATCTTTGGATAAAATAAATATTTGTTGAATTTCTCATGAGTTAAAATTAGTGGCAAATCAAGCTATACTAAGAATAAGACCAATATCCCCAATGCGGTTATAAATAACTGCTTGTAGGGCTGCAGTATTAGCGTCAGCCCGGCTATACCATCAGCCGATTAAAAGGAAAGATATAATACCTACTCCTTCTCACCCCATAAAAAGTTGAAATAGATTATTGGCGGTAATAAGAATAATTATTGCTATAAGAAAAAGAAGAAGATATTTAAAGAAACGGTTATAGTTTGGGTCTGTATTTATATATCAGAGTGCAAATTCTAAGATTGATCATGTTACGTATAAAGCTACTGGTAAAAAGATAATAGAATAGAGATCAAATTTAAAGCTTATATCAATATTTATTGGCCCTAAATTAATTCAGTTCCAATTGGTGGTGATTGATTCTACACCCTGATCTAAAAAAATAAATAATGGAATTAAGCTAATAAAAAATGAGAGTTTAACGGCTATTTTAACATGTGTAGAGGCTCAATGTGGATTAGTAGTATCTTGGGGGAAGAAAATAGATACTATTAAAGGATAAAGAAGAATAATAAAGACTAATAGAAATGAGGAGTTAAAGATGATTGAGTTCATAGCTTTTGCTTGGAGTTGCACCAAGAGTTTTTGGTTCCTAAGACCAATAGATAACTATTATCTTTCAAAAGCTAAGTGAGCCATGGAGTTGAACCATGATTAAAAGAGTTAGCAGTTCTTTTTGTCCCAGACCTCTCTTGATAAATAAAAAGATTTTAACTTTTATTTTTAGAACCACAATCTAATGTTTTAATTAAACTATAAATATAAAATGTTCATCCTAGGATGAGTTCTGGTTTAGTAATAATAAGAATTGTTGGTAGAAGATGAAGATACATTAGTAAATGTTCTCGTGTATGGGAAGGTGAGAGGAAGAGTATGTGTTGTGGTGTTGGACCCCGTTGTGTTATTAAGAATATATATAATGAATAAGATGCTGTTAATAAAACACCAGTACCTGTAAGTAAAATAGTTCAATTTGATCATTTAAATAGGGAAGTAATAATAAGTAGTTCTCCTACAAGATTAGGACTAGGGGGTAAGGCTAGATTTGCTAAATTAGCTAAAAATCATGAGGTACCTATAAGTGGGAGAATAATTTGAGTACCTCGGGCTAAAAGAAGTGTTCGGCTATGAATCCGTTCATAATTTGTATTAGCTAAACAGAAAAGTATAGAAGAAATTAAACCGTGTGCAATTATAAGGGCAGTAGCTCCAGCGAAGCTTCATGGAGTTTGAATTAGGATTGCTGCTGCTACGAGGCCTATATGACTTACTGAAGAGTAGGCAATTAAAGATTTAAGATCGGTTTGTCGTAAACAGATAGAGCTAGTTATAATAATACCTCAAATTGCTAAAATTAAGAATGGATAAGCTATTTCTTTTGTTAATGGATTAAGTATAACAATAATTCGTATTATACCATAACCTCCAAGTTTAAGGAGAACTGCGGCTAAAATTATGGAACCGGCGATAGGGGCTTCAACATGGGCTTTTGGTAATCATAAATGAACACCATAAAGAGGTATTTTTACTAGAAAAGCAATTATGCAGGCAAGTCATCAAAATTTATTAGTTCAAGAATATAAATTAATAGTGTTTGGGTATTGTAAAATAAGTATTGATAAGGAACCTAAATCTTTTTGTAAAGTAAGTAGTGCAATTAATAAAGGTAATGAGCCTGCAAGGGTATAAAACAAAAAGTAAATACCTGCATTAAGGCGTTCGGTTTGATTTCCTCATCGTGTAATAATAATAAGTGTAGGAATAAGTGTTGTTTCAAATATAATATAAAATAGGATTATTTCTGTTGCACTAAATGCTAAAATTAGGGAGGCTTGAAGAATAATTAATAAAGAAATATAAATTTGTTGTCGTTTGTGAGGTTCGGCAGTTAAATGCTTTTGACTAGCTAAAAGTATAAGTGGGAGAAGCCAGCAGGTTAATGAAAGGAGGGGAGCTGAAAGTGGATCAATACCAAGAAAAAGGTTGGAACAATCCCAACCTATTTCAAGATCTCATTTAAATCAATATAAACTTAGTAGGGCAATTAGAAGACTGTTGGAAATAGTTGAAGTTCACACTCACTTTTTTGGTGAAATTCATGAAATGGGTAATAATAAGGCAGTAGGAATAAGGATTTTTAACATTGTAAAAGATTAAGATTGTTAAGGTGATCAGTTCCGTGTGTTCGGGTAGCGGCTACTAGTAGGGCTAGTCCTGAGCTTGCTTCACAGGCAGAAAATGTTAATAAAATTATAGGTGCTAGGGATAAAGATGGAGAATTTATTGTTAATGATCAAATGGCAATAGCGATAAATAGGGAAAGTATTATTCCTTCAAGGCAGATGAGGGCTGATAGAAGGTGAGAACGGTTAAAAGCTAGTCCTGTAAGACTAAGAACAAATGCTGATATAATTGTAAAATAGATAGGAGTCATAAGGTATTTATGGATTTTCACCATAATTTATTAAGTCGAAATTAATGGTCTTTTTTGGACTAAACACCTATTCTGCTCATTCAAGACCTCCTTGTAATCATTCATAGACTAGACCTAATGTGAGAAGAATAATAATGATTGAGGCTCAAATAATAGTAATAAACGGTGAATAAAGTTGATCTCCTCATGGAAGAGGAAGGAGTAAAGCAATTTCTAAATCAAATAAAAGGAAAAGAATTGCTACTAAGAAGAACCGTAATGAAAATGGAAGGCGTGCAGAACCTAAAGGATCAAAACCACACTCATAGGGAGATAATTTTTCATTATCTGGGTTAATGGTTGGTAATCAAAATGCGATAAATACTAAAATTAGGGAGATTAGGGCGGTTATGATAATAGAAAATATGATGAGGTTCATTACTTCTCCTTGGATTCTAACCAAGATTAAATGATTGGAAATCATTTGTACTAGTTTATACTAGAAAAGTTTTATGAACCTCATCAATAAATTGATACATAGAGGAATAATCATACTACATCGACAAAGTGTCAGTATCATGCGGCGGCTTCAAAGCCAAAATGGTGTTCAGATGTAAAGTGAAATAGGATTTGGCGTAATAAACAGACGAGAAGAAATGTGGTACCAATAATAACATGTAGACCATGAAATCCTGTTGCTACAAAGAATGTTGTTCCGTAAACGCCATCAGCGATGGTAAAAGGAGCTTCATAATATTCTATAGCTTGGAGGGCTGTGAAATACAAACCTAATAATACTGTAAATGTAAGGGCTTGAATAGCTTCTTTTCGATTTCCTTCTATAATACTATGATGTGCTCAAGTTACTGTAATACCAGAAGCTAGAAGTACAGCAGTATTAAGTAATGGTACTTCAAATGGATCTAAAGGGATAATTCCTGTGGGTGGTCAACAACCACCTAATTCAGGGGTAGGTGCTAGACTAGAATGATAAAATGCTCAGAAAAATCCTAAGAAGAAAAGTACTTCTGATATAATAAATAAAATTATTCCGTAGCGTAATCCTTTTTGTACTGGTGGGGTATGATGACCTTGAAATGTTCCTTCTCGGATTACATCTCGTCATCATTGAATTATTGTTAAGGTAAGTAAAATTAGTCCTAATAATAAGAGTGAAAAGGTATGAAAATGGAATCAAATGGCTAGGCCTGAGGTTATTAATAGAGCAGCAATGGCTCCAGTTAATGGTCATGGGCTTGGGTCAACTATATGATATGCGTGTGCTTGGTGGGCCATTATTAAACGTTTTCTTGTAAATATAGACTTAGGAGAAGTACAAAAACATAAGCTTGAATTATAGCAACAGCTACTTCTAAAATAGTTAGTAGAAATAAGATGATGGAAGTAAGAATAGCTACTGAAGGCATAACAGTAATTAGAACAAAGGCTGCAGTTGCAATTAATTGTATTAAGAGGTGACCTGCTGTAAGGTTAGCTGTGAGCCGGACACCTAGAGCAAGAGGACGAATAAATAAACTAATAGTTTCAATAGTAATAAGAATTGGAATTAAAAGGGATGGGGTCCCTTCTGGTAAAAAATGTCCTAGTGAAATAGTTGGTTGATTAAATATACCAATTAAGACTGTTGTTAATCATAATGGTAGAGCCAAGGCTATATTTAATGAAAGTTGTGTTGTTGGTGTAAATGTATATGGGAGAAGACCTAATAAATTAATGGTAATTAAGAAAAGTATAAGTGCTGTAAATATAATAGCTCATTTATGACCACTTACATTTAATGGTTGTATAAGTTGATATGTAAATCGATTAATAAATCATGTTTGTAAGGTAATTAAGCGGTTATTAAGCCATCGATTGGATGGAGTTTGAAAGAGTATTGCTGGTATAATTATTGCTAAGGCAATAAGAGGTAAACCTAATAATGATGGACTAATAAATTGATCAAAAAAGTTTAAGATCATGGTCAGTTTCAGGGTTCTGGTTTTTGTTTTTCAATATTTTTTAAGGTAGGATCATAATTAAACATATAGGATGTTAATTTATGTGGTAAAATAATTAGGAAAAATAATCAAGAAAATAAAAAAATTAAAAATCATGGACTTGGGTTAAGTTGTGGCATGTCATTAAGGGTGGTTGGAATCACCAATTTTTAGCTTAAAAGGCTAATGCTGAACCCTATTTAGCTTCTTAATGAAGTTTCTTCTAATATTAATGAAGATCAGTTTTCAAAGTGTTCTAAAGGAACTGCTTCTACAACAATGGGTATAAAGCTATGGTTAGCACCACAAATTTCTGAACATTGTCCATAATAGATTCCAGGTCGTGAAATGATAAAGGCTGTTTGATTTAGGCGTCCAGGAACTGCATCTATTTTTACTCCAAGTGCTGGTACTGCTCATGAATGTAGAACATCTTCTGCTGTAACTAGTACTCGGATTGGGGATTCTATTGGGACTACTATGCGGTGATCTGTTTCTAGAAGTCGAAATTGTCCTGGATTAAGATCTTCAGTTTGAACCATATAAGAGTCAAATTCTAGATTTTCATAATCTGTATATTCATAACTTCAATATCATTGGTGACCTAAAGCTTTAATTGTGATGTGTGGATCATTAATTTCATCTATTAAGTATAAGATTCGTAGTGAGGGTAAAGCAATTATAATAAGAATAATAGCTGGTAAAATAGTTCATACAATCTCAATTTCTTGTGAATCTAAAATATATTTATTAGTTAATTTAGTAGTTACTATTGCGATGATAATATAAAGAATTAAAGCGCTAATAAGGAAAATAATTATTAATGTGTGGTCATGAAAATGGAGTAATTCTTCTATAACTGGGGAGCCTGCGTCTTGAAATCCTAATTGTGATGGGTGTGCCATTAATTTAAGATTCGTGGGAATTTAACCCACAATTTTATCTTGACAAGGTAATGTAATTGTTTTACTAGAATCTTAAGAAAGTGACAGAGTGGTAATGTGGTCGGCTTGAAACCAACTTATGGGGGTTCAATCCCTTCCTTTCTTGTTAATAAGCTGGTTGTTGGACTTGTACAAAAGCTGGTTCTTCATAAGTGTGATGAGGAGGAGGACAGCCGTGAAGTCATTCTACATTAGTGTTGGGGAGTTCAATTGATAATACTTCACGTTTTGAGGCAAATGCTTCTCAAATAATAAATAATAAAATAATAACGGCAACTATAGAAATTATAGAACCAATAGATGATACTACATTTCATAAAGTATAAGCGTCTGGGTAATCTGAATAACGTCGTGGTATACCTGCTAAACCTAAGAAATGTTGAGGAAAAAAAGTTAAGTTTACTCCAATAAATATAATTAAAAATTGAATTTTTGTTCATGTGGAATGAAGTGTATACCCTGTAAATAGTGGAAATCAATGAACAAAGCCTGCTATAATAGCGAATACTGCTCCTATTGACAGGACATAATGAAAATGAGCTACTACATAATATGTATCATGGAGTACAATATCTAGAGATGAATTAGCTAAAACAACTCCTGTAAGACCACCAATTGTAAATAAAAAAATGAAACCTAAAGCTCATAAAAGAGGAGTTTCTCATTTAATTGTTCCACCATGCAGGGTAGCTAATCAACTAAAAACTTTAACACCTGTTGGAATAGCAATAATTATTGTAGCTGATGTAAAGTATGCTCGTGTATCCACATCTATTCCAACTGTAAACATATGGTGTGCTCATACAATAAATCCTAGAAGACCAATAGCTATTATTGCTCATACTATTCCTATATATCCGAATGGTTCTTTTTTGCCTGAATAATAAGCAACTACATGTGAAATTATCCCAAACCCTGGTAAAATTAAAATATAAACTTCAGGGTGACCGAAGAATCAGAATAAGTGTTGATATAAAATAGGATCCCCTCCCCCTGCAGGGTCGAAGAAAGTTGTGTTAAGATTACGATCTGTTAAAAGTATAGTAATAGCTGCTGCTAAAACTGGGAGAGCTAAAAGAAGTAGTACAGTTGTGACAAGAACTGATCATACAAATAAAGGTGTTTGGTATTGTGAAATTGCTGGTGGTTTTATATTAATAATAGTAGTAATAAAATTAATTGATGCTAAGATAGATGAGATTCCGGCTAAGTGAAGAGAAAAAATTGTTAAATCAACGGAAGCTCCTGCATGGGCAAGATTTCCTGCTAGTGGGGGATAAACAGTTCAGCCAGTCCCTGCTCCAGCTTCAACACCGGCAGAGGCTAGAAGCAGAAGAAAAGATGGAGGTAGAAGTCAGAAGCTTATATTATTTATGCGTGGAAAAGCTATGTCTGGAGAACCAATCATTAAAGGGACAAGCCAATTACCGAAACCTCCAATTATGATTGGCATAACCATAAAGAAGATTATTACAAAGGCATGGGCTGTAACAATAACATTATAAATCTGATCATCACCTAAAAGGGTTCCAGGTTGACTTAATTCAGCTCGGATCAGAAGACTAAGACCAGTCCCAACCATCCCTGCTCAGGCACCAAAGATTAAATAAAGGGTACCAATATCTTTGTGATTAGTAGAAAATAACCAACGATTAATTGCCACAGGTAAGATGGCTGAGAGTTAAGTGGCGGCTTGTAGTCCCGTGAAGAGAGGTTCGAATCCTCTTCTTACCAAGTCCTGTAGTAAAGTTTACGTTAGATTGCAAATCTCTCAACGGAGCATAAGGTTCTCCCGGGGCTTCTTCCCGCCTCCCCGTTTTACGGCGGGAGAAGCCTAGATAAAAGTTCGCTGGATTGAACACTTAGCTGTTAATTAAGATGTTGCAGGATCAAGGCCTGTTTATCTAGAAGATTTTAGTTTAATTAAAGCATCTGGGTTGCATTCAGAATATGTGAGATAAAGTCTTGCAAGTCTTATCAGAAGTTAAGAGATTTAAACTCTTACTAAAAGCTTTGAAGGCTTTTGGTCTTATTAACCTAAATTTCTTATTGTAGTAATATTAGTAGTGTTGGGGTTAAGGGTAAAAGTAAAAGGGATGAAGAAGTGGTTATGACAAGTAAAATATTTGTTTGAACAATTTTTGTTCGTCAGGACGAAAATGAAAAGATGGGGGCTGGTGAGAAGGTTAGGGTAATTATATAACATAAGCGTAAATAAAAGAATAAACTTAATAAGGTTGCTAAAGCTATAATAGTAGCTGGAATAAATAGATCTTGTTTAGTTAATTCTTGAAGAATAAGTCATTTTGGTATAAAACCTGAAAGTGGTGGTAAACCCCCTAATGAAAGGAGAATTATTAGTGCTATAATTGATAGTAGGGGTGATTTAGTTATTGAAATAGAAATAGAATTAATTTTTATTGAGTTAAGTGAATTAAAAATGAGAAATATTGATGTTGTTATTATTATATAAATAATTAAATTAAGTAATGTCAATTCTGGGGTGAAGTGAATAATGGTAATTATTCAGCCTAGATGAGCAATTGATGAATATGCTAAGATTTTCCGTAGTTGAGTTTGATTTAAGCCCCCTCAACCTCCTACAATAATGGAGGTAATTCCTATAGTAATAAGAATATTTGGATTAAGAAGAGGATAAAGTTGAAGTAAGATAGCGAATGGAGCCAGTTTTTGTCATGTGGAAAGGATTAATCCAGTAGTCAAGTTCAATCCTTGTAAAACTTCTGGTAACCAGAAATGTATTGGTGCGAGTCCAATTTTTAGGGCTAAGGCTAATGTAATTAGTGTGGCGGAGGTTGGATAAATTAAATCTGTTATATTTCATTGTCCTGTTATTCAGGCATTTGTTGTTCCTGCAAATAGGAGAAGTGCAGAAGCTGTTGCTTGTGTAAGGAAGTATTTTGTTGTGGCTTCTACTGCACGTGGGTGTTGTTGATGAATTATTAGGGGAATAATAGCTATAGTATTAATTTCTAAACCTATTCAGATCAGTAATCAATGGGACCCTAAGAATGTGATTGTAGTGCCAAGGCCTAGACTAAGTATTAGTAGAGTTATTACAAGAGGATTCATTAGTAGAGGAAGGATTTTAACCAACATGGTAGGGGTATGGGCCCAAAAGCTTAATTAGCTGACTTTACTTAGGAAGTAGTATAGTTGGAAGTACATAGAGTTTTGATCTCTATGGGATAGGTTCAAGTCCTATTTTTCTAAGGAAGAGGAGTGATTTTAACATTCATATTCCACTCTATCAAAGTGGTCCTTTAATTCAGGCACTTTTCCTTATGTGAGTGGTGGTAAACTTGCTAATGAGGTTGGTAAAGTAATGTGTCATAAGATAAGAGCTAATGTAAGTGGTAGGAAGTTTTTTCATACGAGATGTATAAGTTGATCATAGCGAAATCGTGGATATGAAGCACGAATCCATAAAAATAAAAGTGTTAATATAGTTGCTTTTATTATAAGACTTAGTGTTGAGATTTGAGGTAGAAGTGGATTATACGAGACTCCTAAAAAAAGAATAACGGATAAGGTGTTTATTATCAAAATATTTGAGTATTCGGCTAAGAAAAATAGAGCAAATGGACCTCCTGCATACTCAATATTAAACCCTGATACTAGTTCGGATTCTCCTTCAGTAAGGTCAAATGGGGCTCGGTTAGTTTCTGCTAATGTTGAAATATATCATATTATAGCTAATGGTCATGCTGGAATTAATAATCAGATTGTTTCTTGAGTAAAATTAAATGTATGTAATGTAAAACTTCCTGTTATAATAACTAGAGATAAAAGAATTAATCCTAAAGTAACTTCATAAGAAATAGTCTGTGCTACAGCACGTAAAGCTCCTATTAAAGCATACTTTGAATTAGAGGCTCATCCTGATCCTAAGATAGTATATACAGTTAAACTGGAAATGGCTAAAATAAATAGTAACCCTAAATTAAGGTTCAAGATTGAGTGTGGTATTGGTAAAGGCATTCATATAAGAAGTGCTAATGTGAGGGCAGCGGTTGGTGTTACTAAGAAGAGGAAATGAGAAGAATATGAAGGGCGAATTGGTTCTTTAGTAAAAAGTTTTAACCCATCAGCAATTGGTTGTAGAAGACCATATGGTCCAATCACATTAGGACCTTTACGAAGTTGTATATAACCTAAGATTTTACGTTCTACTAGGGTAAGAAATGCTGTGGCTAATAGAACTGGAATAATATAGGTGAGGGGATGAATAATATAAGTAAGAATCATATTTATCATAGTTAGGGAGAGGAATTGAACCTCTGGATTAAAGAGTTTAGGTCTTTTGCACTTACCAGGCTCTGCCACCCTAACTAACTATAATCTTTAGCAGATTATTGACCCCTCTTACCTGTTTTAGTTTATTTCAACAGATGAGGGAGAAGCGTGCCTGTGGCATAGGCTTCATTTTCCCGGTCCTTTCGTACTAGGAAAAATATCTACATAGATAGAAACTGACCTGGATTACTCCGGTCTGAACTCAGATCACGTAGGACTATTAATCGTTGAACAAACGAACCCTTAATAGCGGTTGCACCATTAGGATGTCCTGATCCAACATCGAGGTCGTAAACCCTTTCGGCGATATGGGCTCTTAGAAAGGATTGCGCTGTTATCCCTAGGGTAACTTGGTTCATTGATCAGAAATATTAAATCCTGGATCATTATTCGTTAGATATTCTATAAATCAAAACTGTCGTTCAAATTTTTAAGTAAATACTCAATCGATGAGGAGGTTCTTTTTTACTCCTCGGTCGCCCCAACCGAAAACATTAAGATACATCATTATTAGTGAAGTTAAGTCCTTAGATTAACATTATATAAAATAATAGCTTAAGTGTTTAAAGCTCCATAGGGTCTTCTCGTCTTATGGTTTTATTCCCGCTTCTGCACGGGAAGATCAATTTCATTGATTAGAAAATAGAGACAGTTAGACTCTCGTGATGCCTTTCATACAGGTCTTTAATTAAAAGACAAGTGATTACGCTACCTTCGCACGGTCAAAATACCGCGGCCGTTAAAACAATGTCACAGGGCAGGCGGGACCTCTTATACAGTATTTGCAAGAGGCGATGTTTTTGGTAAACAGGCGGAGTCTATGTTTGCCGAGTTCCTTTATTTTCTTTAAATCTTTCCTTAAAACACTCCTGTGTAGGGTTAACGATAAGGTAAATGTGTTTTTCTAGTCTTTTATTATTAATATTATTACCTCAGGGTGGTATCGGTTAATAATCAGTGATTTAATTCTTTCTGACTTACACTGGTGTTTTGGAGAGGTTAATCCTCTAATTACTCATTTTAGTATAAGTTCTTTTATTGTTTAAATAAAAAAACCCAATATTGGTTAGGGGGTTGTGAGGTTATATCTAAATTATAGGAGAATTAAGGCTGGAGCTATGACGCTTGCTTATCAGATGGCTGCTTTTAAGCCTACTGGGGCTAGGTCCTTACATAATATGATCATTACCCACCTAATAAAGTTGTTTCTTAATTCAAAAGAGTTGTACCTCTTTTGAATAACTAATAATTTTTACAAGTTTTCTTATTAAGAAATCTAATTTGATATATTGAATAATTATTGCAGAATTTAAGTTCTTTTTTTGGGTAACCAGCTATCACTAGGCTCGGTAGGCTTTTTACCTCTACTTGGGAGTCGCCCCACTCTTTTGCCACAGAGACGGGTTAGCTCTAGTATGCTGCTCCGAAGTAGCTCGTCTAGTTTCGGGGAGATGGACTTAAGGTCTTTTTGCCCATTTGTTCTCACTAAATCATGATGCAAAAGGTACAGGGTTAAATCTTTGCTTTTTATTACTTTAATGATTTATTTCATTTCTCTTTCAGCTTTCCCTTGCGGTACTATCTCTATAGCGCTAAATATATCTGTTCTATCACCTATACTAAGATTATAAAAATGTTTTAAGTATAAAATATTAATATAATTTATTAATAATATTGTAATTAATTAATGGTAATTAGGCTAGTTTTAAGGTTCAAGATAACTCGAATTGCACGGGTATTTCCTCGGTGTAAGGGAGGTGCTTTACTAATTTAGCTATATTTTGATTATTCTAAGTACACTTTCCAGTACACTTACCATGTTACGACTTGCCTCCTCTTGTAAACAAGACTATTTATAAAAGGAAAAGATTGAAATTGAGGAGAGTGACGGGCGGTGTGTGCGCGCCTCAGAGCCATTTTCAGAAAAATATCCTAAGTTTTTCTTACTACTAAATCCACCTTATAAATAGTTTTTCATCTTATTGTCCGTATTTTCTTAAAAGAAAATGTAGCCCATTTCTTTCCACTTCATTCGCTACACCTCGACCTGACGTTTTGGAGAAGTCCATTATGCTTACTTTTATACCCTCATGGGGTGAGCTGACGACGGCGGTATATAGGCGGTAAAGGCAAGAAGTGGTAAGGTTTAACGTGGATTATCGGTTATAGAACAGGCTCCTCTAGGGGGGTCTGAGGCACCGCCAAGTCCTTTGGGTTTTAAGCTAGCGCTTGTAGTACTCAGGCGAATTAAGGTAAAGTAATAGGGTAATTCTATTTAAGGTTAAGCATAGTAGGGTATCTAATCCTAGTTTGTGTCTTAACTATCGTGAGTTCAAAAGTTCTTGTTAAATAAAGTCACTTTCGTTGGTGTATTATTCTTTTTATAAGAGCGTATAACAGCTTTATAAAATTATAACTTTAGTAATTTTTAGTATTTTCTAATCACCCTTTACGCCGTAAAATATTAATATGAGTTACTCGTATAACCGCGGTGGCTGGCACGAGATTAACCAACCCTTTTGACTATAACTGGTTCAAGCTTGCGCTTATTATTCAATGTTTATCACTGCTGAATTCCCTTGGGGGTGTGGCTAGGCGAGGTGTCATGGGTCATACACAATATATATGCCTGATACCAACTCCTAAACAAATAATAGTATGATTAGGGTGTTCTCACTAGTATGCAGAAACTTGCATGTGTAAATTTAGTCAAAATTAATACTGAGGCCAGGACCAAACCTTCACTGCTTGTGAAAGTTTTTAAAGTTTATCTTAGCATTTTCAGTGCTATGCTTTGAATTAAGCTACACTAGC